GGACGAGGATTTTAAGGAATGGAATAGAGAAATCCATATTAAATGCACCTATAATGGTGTTCAATTCTCAGAAAAAGAGTTTCCCCAAGATTGGTTAATAGATGGTATTCAGATAAAGATTATATATCCTTTCTGTCTAAAACCTTGGAGAAAATATAAGGCACGATCTCATCATAGAGATCTAATGAAAACAAAAGAGAAAAAAATAAATTTTTGTTTTTTAACAATCTGGGGAATGGAAGCAGAACTTCCCTTTGGTTCTCCCCGAAAACGACCTTTTTTTTTTGAACCTATTTATAAAGAACTCCAAAAAAGAAAAAAAAAGGTGAAAAAGGAATTTTTACAAGTTCTAAAATCTTTCAATAAAAAAAGAAAACCCTTTCTAAAAGTTAGAAAAGAAAAAAAAAAAGGAGTCATCAAAATAGTTCGAGTTATCAAACTAATAATGAAAAAACTGGAGAAAGTAAATCCAAATTTCTTATTTGAATTGAGGAAAGAAAAAGTATATGAACCGAACGAAAACAAAAAAGATTTCAAAAGAAATAATAAGATTCTTCGTGAATCGTCCGTTCTAAATCGAACGATGAATTGGTTAAATAATTCACTAATAGAAAGAAGAATGAAAGATCTTTCTGATAAGACAATCAAAATAAGGAATCAAATTGAACAAACCGCAAAATACAAGAAAAAAAAAGAACTAATTTATGATAATAAAAGATCGGGATCACAGAAACATATTTGGAAAATATTAAAAAGGAAAAATATCCGATTAATGCGTAAATCATACTACTTTATTAAATCATTCATTGAAAAAATATACATAGATATTTTGCTATGTACCATTACCGTTTCTAAGATCAATGCACAACTTTTTTTTGAATCAACAAAAAAGATCTTTAATAAATCCATTTACAACAATGAAATAAATCAAGAACAAGAAAGATTTGATGAAACAAATCAAAATACAATGAATTTTATTTTGACTATAAAAAAATTGTTTTCAAATACTGATAATACTAAGAATATCAATCAAAATTCCAATACTTATGGGAACTTCTCTTCCCTGTCCCAAGCATATGTTTTTTACAAAATATCACAAAACCAATTACTTAATAAGTATAATTTGAGACCTGTACTTCAATATGAAGGGAGCTATCCTTTTTTTAAGGATAATTTCAAAGACTATTTTATGATACATGGAATATTTAATTACAAATCAAGACATAATAAAATTCATACGTATGGAATGAACGAATGGAAAAACTGGTTAAAAGGTCATTATCAATACGATTTATCTCAAAAAAAAATGTCTCGATTAGTACCTAAAGAATTCCGAAATAGAATAAATAAACATTGTATGATTCAAAATAAGGAATCAAACCAATTGGATTTATATAAAAAATACCAATTTATTTATTCCATGAATAAAAATGACTATGCAGCAAATTTATTTATGAGTCAAAAAGACAAATGGAAAAAACATTACAGATATGATCTTTTATCATATAAATACATATGTCTCCCTAATTTATACATTTCTGGATCAACATTAGAAAGAAATGGGGACCAAGAAATTCCATATCATTTCAATATATCGAAACCTGAATCATTTTATGTATTGGTAAGTATACCTAGTAATGATTATATAGAAAAAGGATATCTTATTGATAGGAATATAAATTTGGATAGAAAATATTTTGATTGTAGAATTCTTCATCTTTGTTTTCTAAATAATATTGATATCTGGACCGATATACATATTGGCATCAAGATTCAGAAAAATACTAAGAATGAAATTAAGAATTTAAAAAAAATGGAAAAAAAAGATCTTTTTTATCCTACAATTTATCAAGAGATCAAACCATGCAATCAAAAAAGTTTCTTTTTTGATTGCATGGGAATGAATAAAGAAAAGTTATATGATACCGCATCAAATCATGATACTATATCCAATCTAGAAACTTGGTTCTTTCCAGAATTTGTGCTACTTTTTGATGTATATAAAATTCAACCTTGGATCATCCCAATCAAATCACTCTTTTTTCATTTTTCTAGAAATGAAAAAAGTAAAAACATTAACATAAATCCAAAAAAATCATCTAATAAAAAAAAAGATCTTGAATTAGTAAATTTCAAGCAGGAAGAAAACGAACAACAGGTCCAAAGAAATCTTGTATGGAATCTACTAAAACAAAAAAATAAAAAAGATGTTGAAGAAGATTACGCAAGATTAGAAATAAAAAAAAACCAATATCAATATAAGAACAAGAATGAAATGGAACTAGATTTCTTTTTGAAAAAATATTTACTTTTTCAACTAAGATGGGCTGATCCCTTACATGATAAAATAATGAAAAATATCAGGGTATATTGTCTCCTACTTAGACTGATAAATCCAAAGGAATTTGCTATATCTTCGATTCAAAGAGGTGAAATAGATCTAGCCGAAATGCTGATTCAAAAGGACCTAGTTCTTGCAGAATTGATAAGAAAGGGAATATTTTTTATTGAACCAATTTGTCTATCTATACGAAGGGACGGAAAATATATTATATATCAAACTATGGATATTTCATTGGTCGATAATAAGAAGCACCAAACAAATAAAAAATACACAAAAAAAAGATATATTGAGAAAAGGGGGTTTGAAAAACCCATTGCACGACACAGCAACATATTTTTGAGTGGAGACAAAAATCATTATGATTTACTTGTTCCTGAAAATATTCTATCTCCCAGACGTCGTAGAGAATTTCGAATTCGAATTTGTTTCAATTCCCAGAATTTTAATGTTGTGGATAGAAATCCAAGATTTTGCAATGAAAACAAAATAAGAAACTGTGGGCAATTTTTGAATGAGGACAAACATATTAATACAAATAGAAAAAATTTCATTAAATTCAAATTTTTTCTTTGGCCCAATTATCGATTAGAAGATGTAGCTTGTATGAATCGCTATTGGTTTGATACCAATAACAGCAGTCGTTTCAGTATGTCAAGAATACATATGTATTCACAATTCAGAATTAATTCAATTCCAATGAAAAATGAAAAAAATTTATAGTAGATTTCCTACATATCGTGTAACATATTCGGTAGATGAAAGACGAAACATATACACTGTGTAATATTCTAATACATGATGCTGATTTCATAGTGTATCAATTTTCGCTAGGAAGATCGGAATCCTTTTAAGTAAAAAAAGAAAGTGTTTTCTTTCGTGAATACATATATGTTTTGTATATTTGATCCAAATATACAAAACATAAACCACATAAAGAAAAAACCAAAGTAGTATATGAATGAAATCCAATTTTGATGTATACTAGATGAAAATAACTGGCATAATAAATATTATTATTTTTCCTGATTGGTAAAATTCACAGAAAAGAAAGATAGAAATTTAAATTTATGGTCAAAAATTCATTCATCTCAGTTATTACACAAGAAGAAAAAGAAGAAAATAGTGGGTCTGTTGAATTTCAAGTATTCCATTTCACCAGTAAGATACGGAGACTTACTTCACATTTAGAATTGCACAAAAGAGATTTTTTATCGCAAAGGGGTCTACGAATAATTCTGGGAAAACGTCAACGATTATTGACTTATTTGTCAAAGAAAAATAGAGTGCGTTATAAGAAATTAATGGATCAGTTAGATATTAGGGAACCAAAAACTCGTTAATTAATTTTGAATTTATTCTTTGAGTTTCTTATTATTTTCTTATTATTATCCTTGTTCTTTTTTAATTATTTTTTTATTAGTTCAGTTATTATTTTTTTTGTATTTTACATTTTAAGAAATTTATGAAATAATGAATTAAGGAAAAAAATATGACTGTACCGGTTACAAGAAAAAATTTTATAATAGTTAATATGGGCCCTCACCACCCATCAATGCATGGTGTTCTTCGGCTGATCGTTACTCTGGATGGTGAAGATGTTATTGACTGTGAACCTATATTAGGCTATTTACACAGAGGGATGGAAAAAATAGCGGAGAACCGAACAATTATACAATATTTGCCTTATGTAACACGTTGGGATTATTTAGCTACTATGTTCACAGAAGCAATAACAGTAAATGCACCAGAACGGTTGGAAAGTGTTCAAGTGCCTAAAAGGGCCAGTTATATCAGAGTTATTATGCTGGAGCTGAGCCGTATAGCCTCCCATTTGTTATGGCTTGGCCCTTTTATGGCCGATATCGGTGCACAGACTCCCTTTTTCTATATTTTAAGAGAGAGGGAATTAATATATGATCTATTCGAAGCCGCCACAGGTATGCGGATGATGCATAATTATTTCCGCATCGGAGGAGTAGCTGCGGATTTACCTTATGGCTGGATAGATAAATGTTTTGATTTCTGTGATTATTTTTTAACAGAAGTTGTTGAGTATCAAAAACTCATTACGCGAAATCCCATTTTTTTGGAACGAGTTGAAGGGGTGGGCATTATTGGTGGGGAGGAAACAATAAATTGGGGTTTATCAGGACCAATGTTACGAGCTTCTGGAATCCAATGGGATCTTCGTAAAGTTGATCGCTATGAGTGTTACAATAAATTTGATTGGGAAGTAAAATGGCAAAAAGAAGGCGATACATTAGCTCGTTATTTAGTAAGAATCGGTGAAATGCAAGAATCCATAAAAATCATTCAACAGGCTCTAGAAGGAATTCCTGGAGGACCTTATGAGAATTTAGAAAACCGGCGTTTTCATAGGACAAAGAATTCCGAATGGAATAATTTTGAATATAGATTTATTACTAAAAAACTTTCACCCAATTTTGAATTGTTAAAACAAGAACTTTATGTAAGGGTAGAGGCCCCAAAAGGAGAATTAGGAATTTATTTAATAGGAGATGATAGTGTTTTCCCCTGGAGATGGAAAATTCGCCCACCCGGTTTCATCAATTTGCAAATTCTTCCCCAGCTAGTTAAAAGAATGAAATTGGCTGATATCATGACGATACTAGGTAGTATAGATATCATTATGGGAGAAGTTGATCGTTGAAATGATAATTGATACGACAGAAGTACAAACTATTAATTCTTTTTATAGATTAGAATCCTTAAAAGAAGTCTATGGACTCATATGGATTTTTGTCCCCATTTTCACCCTTGTCTTAGGAATCACAATGGGAGTATTAGTCATTGTGTGGTTAGAAAGAAAAATATCTGCAGCAATACAACAACGTATTGGACCTGAATATGCCGGCCCTTTAGGAATTCTTCAAGCTTTAGCGGATGGGACCAAACTACTTTTGAAGGAGGATCTTCTTCCATCTAGAGGTAATATTCGTTTATTTAGGGTCGGACCTTCTATAGGTTTTATATCAATTCTACTAAGTTATTTAGTAATTCCTTTTGGATATCACCTTGTTTTAGCAGATCTCAGTATAGGTGTTTTTTTATGGATTGCCTTTTCAAGTATTGTCCCCATTGGTCTTCTTATGTCAGGATATGGATCAAATAATAAGTATTCCTTTTCAGGTGGTCTACGAGCTACAGCTCAATCGATTAGTTATGAAATACCATTAACTCTATGTGTGTTAGCAATATCTCTACGTGTGATTCGTTGGAACATGAATTTTTTTATCTCTTTTCTAGAAAAAAGATAAAAAATGAATTGAAATACAATAAAATAGAAATAGAATTCATATAATTCAATATTTAAATATGAATATGAAATAAAAGAATAAAAAAAATATTTTTTTTTAACATTTCAGTTCGATGAGTTAAACCAGATAGTTATATGAGTGAAACAAAACTGCTCCTCAATTTGCAGTAAAACAATAAAAATCTCATTCCCTAGGTACAAGAAGAAAATTGAAGTAAACATAAGTTGTTTACCCCAAGATTGAGATTATTTTCTTAGTCGTCATATCTTGAAGCGGATGCAAAAGATCCACCGTATTTCTCACTATACTGGGGATCAATCAAAAAGAAGTGGGCAGTTAGGAACACCAAAGTACGCAAAGGATGAGTAATGGAAATAATGTAAGGTATTAAAAAAAGGGATTTTTGCATAAAACTTTGCATAAAACGAATCATAATAAGGGCTTGAAGTTGGTAGAAATGATCAAGCAGTACTTCCCCACGATTCCGATCTAGAGTATGCTACTATTCGCTGATTAAATAAATGACTATCAAGAACGAATTAATCCTTTATTTTCTTTTTTTTTAGTTTTCAGAAAGAAGAACAGGAACAATACAAATAGAATGCAATACAATAATATAATAAAAAAGAATAAAACGAGAATAATAAGAAAATATTTCTTTCTTTATACATATGCATATGTAAATTCTTATCATGATTCATTAACTAATGCCCAATTCTTTCTATTTATGAATAGAACCAGTATTTGATTGAAGGATTAAGTTATTGCTGAACAAAGATAAATTTTGATTATTTTCATTATAATATCATTATAAAGGATGAGATCAATTCGGAAGTGCTTTTTCTTATTCTAACAGATAGAATGTTATTGGTCGAATTGAGGACTCTCCAACCTCCAATTTTTCTTTACATTGTATTTACCTAAGGTCCAAGGAGAGCTATAATACTAAACTAGTCCTTACCTTACATTTCTTTGTGGCCATAGAGGAGCCGTATGAAGCTTAGGTTTCATGTACGGTTTTGGAATAGCGATGGGAGCAGTGATGCTATCATCGACTATAATTATCTAACAGTTCAAGTACAGTTGATATAATTGAGGCACAGTCCAAATATGGTTTTGGGGGATGGAATCTGTGGCGTCAGCCCATAGGGTTTCTAGTTTTTCTAATGTCTTCTCTAGCAGAATGTGAAAGATTACCTTTTGATTTACCAGAAGCAGAGGAGGAATTAGTAGCAGGTTATCAAACCGAATATTCAGGTATAAAATACGGGTTCTTTTATCTTGCTTCTTACTTAAATCTATTAGTTTCGTCATTATTTGTAACAGTTCTTTACTTAGGTGGGTGGGATTTTTCTATTCCGTACATATCTCTTACTGAACTTTTTGGAATAAATAAAATGTTTAGAGTCTTTGTAATAGCAATTAGTATCTTTATTACATTAGCTAAAGCTTATTTGTTTCTGTTCATTCCTATCACAACAAGATGGACTTTACCTAGGATGAGAATGGATCAATTATTAAATCTTGGATGGAAATTTCTTTTACCTATTTCTCTAGGTAATCTATTATTGACAACTTCTTTTCAACTTGTTTCACTGTAAACTATAAATAAAAATAAGAAATTAAGAGAAAACAATAATGAATATTCTATATTCATAACTTATATCAACCAAGAGAAAGAAACAGAAATTTTATTCATGGATATCTAAAATATGTTACCTATGGTTACTGGGTTCATGAATTATGGCAAACAAACAATACGAGCCGCAAGGTACATTGGACAAAGTTTCATAATTACCTTATCCCATACAAATCGTTTACCTGTAACTATTCAATATCCTTATGAAAAATCAATCACATCAGAGCGTTTTCGCGGTCGAATCCACTTTGAATTTGATAAATGTATTGCTTGTGAAGTATGTGTTCGCGTATGTCCAATAGACCTTCCCATTGTTGATTGGAAATTTGAAAAAGATATTAAGAAAAAACAATTGCTTCATTATAGTATTGATTTTGGTGTTTGTATATTTTGCGGTAACTGTGTCGAGTATTGTCCAACAAACTGTTTATCGATGACTGAAGAATATGAGCTTTCCACTTATGATCGTCACGAATTGAATTATAATCAAATTTCTTTAGGTCGGTTACCAATCTCAATAATTGGAGATTACACAATTCAAACAGTTATGGATTCAACAAATCAAATGAAAAAATAAAAAACCCTTGCTTGGTTCAAGAACGATTACCAATTACTAAGATTTGGCTTAAAATAAAGTAAGTAGGATTAGCCAAATAACTTTATTTTATCTATCTAATGATATTCATTTTTTTTTCATTCAATTAGGAAAGTATCATATAAAAAAATAGTTTCTTTCCTGGACCCTTAGTAAGGTCATGAAATATTTCGACTCATTTATTTCTCTTTTATTTCATAATGGATTTACCTGGACCAATACATGATATTCTTGTAGTATTTCTGGGATCAGTTCTTATATTAGGAGGTCTGGGAGTAGTATTACTTACCAATCCCATCGATTCTGCCTTTTCATTGGGATTGGTTCTTGTTTGTATATCCCTATTCTATATTTCATTGAATTCCTATTTTGTAGCTGCCGCGCAGTTCCTTATTTATGTGGGAGCCATAAATGTATTAATCATATTTTCTGTGATGTTCATGAACGGTTCAGAATATTCCAATGATTCCTATTTGTGGACCGTTGGAGATAGGATCACTTCACTGGTTTGTACAAGTATTTTTTTTTCATTAATGACTACTATCCCAGATACATCATGGTCCGGAATTTTTCGGACTACAAGATCAAATCAGATTATAGAACAGGACTTAATAAGTAACGTTCAACAAATTGGGATTCATTTATCCACAGATTTTTATCTTCCTTTTGAACTCATTTCTATAATTCTTTTAGTTTCTTTGATAGGTGCAATTACTATGGCTCGTCAATAATCTAATATAATAAGAACTTCTTTTTTTTTAATTAAAGAATGAAAATGGATTTAATCTATTTTATTGAAATCTACTGTGAATATCTTCTTTTGTTCTGTAATTCTTCTATTCTAGTCAACTGAATCGGTTTAATTTTTGTTCGTTCATATTGAAATGAATCGAGATAGATGAGGAATTTATCAATGATGTTAGAGCATGTACTTTTTCTAAGTGTTTATTTATTTTCTATCGGTATCTATGGACTGATCACAAGCCGAAGCATGGTTAGAGCACTTATGTGTCTTGAGCTTATACTGAATTCGGTGAATATAAATCTCGTCACATTTTCCGATATATTTGATAGTCGGCAATTAAAAGGAGAAATTTTCTCAATCTTTGTTATAGCCATTGCGGCTGCTGAAGCAGCTATTGGACTAGCTATTGTTTCGTCGATCCATCGTAACAGAAAATCAACTCGTATCAATCAATCAAATTTGCTGAATAATTAGTCATAATTATTCTATTTTCACATATAAATCAAAACATAAGACTTTTATAATATTCTGAATATTCTAATATAGAATCTAATAGAATTAGAATAGTAAGATAATTGAATTAGAATTCAATAGAATATAATATTTTATTATTATTATTTTCTTATTTATTTTCTTTCTTCTCTTTTTTCATATAAATTATATGATTTAGAGTTACTAACCTATTCTATCACTAACCTAATAACAAACGTATTCATCTGATATATATTAATTCTATTTCTATATACTAGAATCTTTCTATATGTATATGACTATATGACTATATATATAGAAAGATAGTAAATTTAACATGAATTGAATTTGTAAACTCATATTTCATGGTTATTGAAATGGAAATCAAAGTATCTTGGCCCTTTCTCATAAACAGATTAGAAAATCTATTGATTCTTCAAATTTTGATAAATCATTGATTCGTCTGGTGTCTACAATAGAAAATATATGATTTATTTCATTTTCTTATTTTCTTTTACCAGATCGAAAATCTTTTGTGCTCAAAACTGGAATTTATAGACCCAATGTCACATTCAGTAAAGATTTATGATACATGTATAGGATGTACCCAATGTGTTCGAGCTTGCCCCACGGATGTATTGGAAATGATACCTTGGGACGGATGTAAAGCTAAGCAAATTGCTTCTGCGCCAAGAACCGAAGATTGTGTAGGTTGTAAAAGATGTGAATCCGCTTGTCCAACGGATTTTTTGAGTGTCCGTGTTTATTTATGGCATGAAACAACTCGCAGCATGGGTCTTTCTTATTGATATGTGACAAAAAACTCCATTTGAATCATTTGATTCCTCTTTACCGACAAAAGCCCGTACTCGAGAAAAGAAAATATATTATTCTTCTCCCGAGCACGGGGTTTTCTGGTCTAATTTTATCTTGTCTTTATCACGAGTTATTTTCCTTGGTTAACAATACTTCTTGTTTTGCCCATATTCGCGGGTTCTTCAATTATATTTTTCCCTCATAGGGGAAATAAAGCGTATAGGTGGTATACTCTATGTATATGTATACTAGAGCTCCTTCTAATGACCTATATATTTTGTTATCATTTTCAATTGGACGATCCATTAACCCAATTGAAGGAGGATTTTCAATGGATCAATCTTTTTGATTTTCACTGGAGACTGGGAACCGATGGACTTTCCATAGGACCCATTTTACTGACAGGATTTATCACTACTTTAGCTACTTTAGCAGCTTGGCCAGTTACTCGAAATCCGCGATTTTTCTATTTCTTGATGTTAGCAATGTATAGTGGCCAAATAGGATCATTTTCTTCTCGAGACCTTTTACTTTTTTTCATCATGTGGGAATTAGAATTAATTCCTGTTTACTTACTTTTATCCATGTGGGGAGGAAAAAAACGCCTGTACTCGGCTACAAAGTTTATTTTGTGCACTGCCGGAGGTTCCATTTTTCTATTAATAGGAGTTCTAGGTATGGGTTTATATGGTTCCAATGAACCAACATTAGATTTAGAAAAATTAGCTAATCAATCGTATCCTGCAGCATTGGAAATAATACTATATTTTGGGTTTCTTATTGCTTATGCTGTCAAATCACCGATGATACCCCTACATACATGGTTACCAGATACCCACGGGGAAGCACATTACAGTACATGTATGCTTTTAGCTGGAATCTTATTAAAGATGGGAGCATATGGATTGATTCGGATCAATATGGAATTATTAGCTCACGCTCATTCTAGATTATCTCCCTGGTTGGTTATAGTAGGAATAATACAAATCATTTATGCAGCTTCAACCTCTCTCAGTCAACGCAATTTAAAAAAACGTATTGCCTATTCTTCCGTATCTCACATGGGTTTCATAATTATAGGAATTGGTTCTATAACTGGCATGGGACTTAATGGAGCCATTTTACAAATAATCTCTCATGGATTGATTGGTGCTGCACTTTTTTTCTTAGCAGGAACAAGTTGTGATAGAATACGTTTTGTTTATCTCGAAGAGATGGGGGGGATATCTATCCCAATGCCAAAAATATTTACCATGTTTAGTAGTTTCTCGATGGCTTCTCTTGCATTGCCAGGAATGAGTGGTTTTGTTGCAGAATTCTTAGTCTTTTTTGGAATAATTACCAGCCCAAAATATCTTTTCATGCCAAAAATGTTAATTACTTTTGTAATGGCAATTGGAATGATAATAACTCCTATTTTTTTATTATCTATGTTACGTCAGATTTTCTATGGATACAAGCTATTTAATATTCCAAACTCGAATTTTTTTGATTCTGGACCACGAGAACTCTTTGTTTCGATATGTATCTTTTTACCTGTAATAGGAATTGGTATTTATCCTGATTTCGTTCTCCCGTTATCGGTTGACAAGGTACAAGTTCTAGTATCTAATTATTTTTATAGATACTAATTCTTTTTTTAGATTCAATAATAAATGAAATAAAATTCATTAATTGGAAAGAAAGTCTTAGAATTCTTTGACTTTCATATTTTCACGATTCTTCGTTGTACAATGAAAAAAAAGGGAAAGGTTAATTAGAATTGTAATGAAATACATATAAAGTTTTTGAGAACCTTTTGAATAATTCCTATATTTAAACGGTTCTCAAAAACTCGCACAAAATTTCATTGTGTATCAGACGATTTTTTTATGTATTCTTCATGTAGTTTATTTTATTCAATTAGATATTAATTGGAATGAACCATAACTATGGAACCCGATTCCTAATAGATTGATCCCAAAATAGCATATCCAAATTAGAAGAAATCCTATAGAAGCTACAAATGCCGAATTCGTGCCTTGATCTTGCAATTTTGAATTTGTTCTAATATGTAAATAAATTGCAAATATGGTCCAAGTAATAAATGCCCAAGTTTCCTTAGGGTCCCAATTCCAATAAGAACCCCATGCTTCATTAGCCCATACTGCTCCAGAAAGAATGCCTATGGTTAAAAAGGTAAACCCTAAACTAATGACACGATAACTCCAATAATCTAAACGCTGAATTAATTGATATTTGTAAAAATTTTGAACTGAGAGGAAAAAAGTATTTTTTAATACACTTCCTTTTTCGTTCAAATATTCCATATTACCAAAGAAAAACGACTTCCTTAAACTTAAAAAATTCTTTAAAAAATCGATTTTTTTTTTAAATGTAATCACTATAAGAGCAATTGATAATAACGATCCGCATAAAAGAGCTGCATAGCTCAATAGCATCATACTGACATGCATCATTAACCACTGAGATTGTAGAGCAGGTACTAATATTGCGGGTTGATGCATTTCATTTGAAAGACCTGACGTGGCGAAACCTTGGGTAAAAATGGCACTTGGTGCAGTTATTGCGCTTAAATCATTTTTATGATTCCCAAGATACGGAATCATATGAATAATGGATAAACTCCATGAAAGGAAGATTAATGATTCGTATAAATTACTTAAGGGAAAATGTTCCGAAGAAATCCAACGAATAACTAAAAACCCTGTTATGGAGAAAAAAGTAGCTATCATCCCTTTTTCTGACGAATTACGTAATCCTTCAATTTCGTCAAATAATAAGTTCATCAAATGAATTATAATCACAATTGAGATGATCGAAAAGGAAATATGAGTTAATATATGTTCTAAGGTCGCAAATATCATAAAGAAGAGTCCCTTTTAAATAATTAAAATTGGGGAGAGGATTAAATAAAATCTAAAATATAATATTTTAAATATCTTAGATTCTATTAGATCTATTGTGTCTATATTATTAATATTATTAATATTAATAATTATTTATGCCGCCACTCGGACTCGAACCGAGATGCTCTAGCACTGCTTCCTAAGAGCAGCGTGTCTACCAATTTCACCATGGCGGCTTACCTTAAATAATAATAGGAAATTCATGTTGAATTGTATATATCCAATATAATTTAGGAAACAATGAATAAAGATGCATTTCTATTCATATGGAAATATTCAATATCAATAATACTTAATTAGTATCTTCATCTTCGTAAGTTCAGTTTTAATAATCAACTTTTCCGTACTAGAAACCTAGCTCTTGTTTATCCAGAACAGTCAGAACTCAAAAGCTTCGTTCTCAGTCGGGGTATAAAATTCATAATTTTTTTCTAATAACGATTTTGAGACCCAACACTTTAGTATAAAGTATAATGAAATATTCAGATTTTTCTTTGTCTATCGTAATTGTGCTTTTCTATTTTGAAAAGCACAATTCATAGGAAAGAAAAAATCATCTCACGAATTCAATATCAATCAATATAAATTTAGATAAATAGAATATAATAGAAATATAGAAAGACTATAAAAAATAGAAAAAAAAATAAAATACACAATACTGAGTATTTTGAATCAAGTAGAAAGAAAGATTCTTATTTTTTATATTACCTAGCTCTAACTAATAAGGAGAAGTGAAATACAAATACAATACATTAGTAAAATTGAATCGTTTGTTTTCCAATTCAAAAATGGAAATTTGGAAGTTCTTTGAAACATGTCAATTAATATTTTTCCAAGACTTTTTTTTGTCGCACAAAAAAACTTTTTGACTGTCCAGTGGAAATAGATTTAGCTAAAGAAAAAGCTTTTACTGCCTCTAAAGATCCTTTTTTTTTCCAAAGATTTCTACGAATATGCTTTTTTGACATAGAAGTACGTTTTTTTGGAACTGCCATTCAAAAAGTAGGTGACTCCTTTTTATCGTTGTATGTGAAAGACATATATTGTTTAAAATAAATTACTTTTTATTAGTCATTATCTATACTTAATTCCATAAATTTCAAAATTTCCTCAATAATATCATAACATACGAATAGAAAAAAAAGAAATAAGAAAAGAAAAATATTCTAAAATGATTCTATTTTCATAGACAAATAGATTTCAATTTTCTATCTTCATTCTGATATTTGCATAATGTAATAATTACATACGTATTTTATATTTATTGTTTTATAAAAGAATATATACAAAAAAAGTAATCTAATTTTACTATTTCATATTATTTAATATATTAATATATATTAAAATATTAGAGTCATATATATACAATATTGCAAATATTCATATTTAATATTAAGAATAGTAAGAGAAAATATTTATCTAATTTATCTATATAGTAAACTATATAGTATATAAAAGAAAAGATTCTATATAAAGATTATACAATAAAAAAAAGAAAGAAAAATAGAAAGAGATAAAGAAATCTGTAACTGAACTTTAATATAAATATAATAAATCTATCTTAAATCTAAAAATATATAATATATCTATAAATTACATAATTTTACATTTTACATAATTAGAATATAATGTAAAGGGAAAATCCAATTATTCAAAATTTCATATGATGTCATATTATTTATTATTTCAAAAATATCTTTCTTTTCTAGAGTTTTAAGTTAATTAATAACTAAGTAATAAACTTGACTAATTATTTGGTCATATTATTTGATATATGACCAACCTATTGCAACTTTTATTTCAAATATTTAATAAAACAAAAAGTCATAATTCCAATATTTGTATTTTTGTATTTGATCTTTTTCATATTTTTTTCTTATTGTTTTGTTCTTTTCGAAATAGATCAGAATTGGTGAATTGGAAACAATTATAAGAAAAAAGAACAATTTGGTTTCTTATGGAATATACATATAAATATGCATGGATAATACCCCTTTTCCCACTCCCAGTTACTATGTCAATAGGATTTGGACTTCTACTTATTCCGACAGCAACAAAAGATCTTCGTCGTATGTGGGCTTTCCTAAGTGTTTTACTACTAAGTATAGCTATGTGGTTTTCGGCTAATCTGTCTATTCAGCAAATAAATGGAAGTTTGACCTATCAATATCTATGGTCTTGGACCATCAATAATGATTTTTTATTAGAGTTCGGACACTTGATCGATCCACTTACTTCTATTATGTCAATACTAATTACTACTGTTGGAATCCTGGTTTTTATTTATAGTGACAATTATATGTCTCATGACCAAGGATATTTGAGATTTTTTGCTCATATGAGTTTTTCCAATGCTTCAATGTTGGGATTAGTTACTAGTTCCAATTTGATACAAATTTATATTTTTTGGGAACTAGTGGGAATGTGTTCGTATTTATTGATAGGTTTTTGGTTCACACGACCCGTTGCAGCAAGTGCTTGTCAAAAAGCTTTTGTAACTAATCGTATAGGAGATTTTGGTTTATTATTAGGGACCTTAGGATTTTATTGGATAACTGGTAGTTTCGAATTTCGGGATTTGTTCCAAATAGTGAATACCTTGATCCATAATAATGGGGTCAATTCTTTATTTGCTACTTTATGTGCCTTTTTATTATTTGTCGGTGCAGTTGCTAAATCCGCACAATTCCCCCTTCACGTATGGTTACCTGATGCCATGGAAGGCCCCACTCCTATTTCGGCTCTTATACACGCTGCTACTATGGTAGCAGCAGGGATTTTTCTTGTAGCTCGGCTTCTTCCTCTTTTCATAGTTATACCTTACATAATGAATCTCATTTGTTTAGTAGGTATAATAACAGTATTTTTAGGAGCTACTTTAGCTCTTGCCCAAAGAGACATTAAAAGAAGTTTAGCTTATTCTACAATGTCTCAATTGGGTTATATTATGTTAGCTCTAGGCATAGGTTCTTATCGAGCTGCTTTATTTCATTTGATCACCCATGCCTATTCTAAAGCTTTATTGTTTTTGGGATCCGGATCCATTATTCATTCAATGGAACCTATTGTTGGATATTCACCAGAGAAAAGTCAGAATATGGTTCTTATGGGAGGTTTAACAAAATATGTTCCAATTACAAAAATTACTTTTTTTTTAGGTACACTTTCTCTTTGTGGTATTCCGCCTCTTGCTTGTTTTTGGTCCAAAGATGAAATTCTTCACGATAGTTGGTTATACTCACCAATTTTCGCACTAATAGCTTGGTTCACAACAGGATTAACTGCATTTTATATGTTTAGGATGTATTTACTTACCTTTGATGGGTATTTACGCATTCATTTTCAAGATTATAGTAGTCTTAGTAGTACAAAAAAGAGCTCGTTTTATTCAATATCTCTATGGGGAAAAGGGACACTTAAGAAAGTCAATAGTAATTTCTTTTTTTCAAAAAATATATTTAAAATTGACGAGAATGTAAGAAATAAGATACGAGACTTTAGTACTTACTTTAGAAATAAATACACTTATATGTATCCTCACGAATCGAGCAATACTATGTTATTTCCTCTCCTTATATTAGTACTATTAACTTTGTTCATTGGATCAATAGGAATTTCTTTTAACGGAGGAGTAATAGATTTGGATCTATTATCGAAATGGTTAACTCCATCGACAAACCTTTTTCATCAGAAATTGAATTCTTCTGAGGATTGGTATGGATTTTTTTCAAGTGCTTTTTTTTCAGTAAGTATAGCTCTTTTCGGACTATTTATAGCATCTCTTTTTTATGGATCTATTTATTCATCTTTCAAAAATTTGGGCTTAATTAATTTCTTTTTCAAAAGAGGTCCTAAAAGAATTATTCTGGACAAAATAAAAGGTATGATATACAATTGGTCATATAATCGTGGTTATATAGATATTTTTTATACTGGTATTTTCACCATGAGTATAAGAGGGTTAGCCGAGCTAACTCAGTTTTTTGATAAATATATAATTGATGGAATTCTAAATGGAATTGGTGTTGCAGGTTTCTTTATGGGCGAAGGAATAAAATATATGGGAGGCGGACGAATCTCATCTTATTTATTCTTATATTTTTATTATGTGTCAATCTTTTTATTCATTATTTTCTTTTTCTCTTCTTTCAGTCTTCCCAATTCCCAATTTTCTTGATGGGTCTCCAGATCAGAATCTTCGTAAACTGGGCTATCTTGATAGCGTGCCTCTTTCAAGTGAAATTCATCCTTTGTTTTTTCCTTTCCATTCACTCGGATCTCTTCCGTTTCATCTATTTTGTCCAGATCCTCCTTTTCTTCCGAACAAAGGTTTTCTTCGGTGGATCCCTCTTGTTCCTGTTTAGTCTCCTTCATTTCGTAAGTTGTTTCTACATCGCTTTCTTCCGTTTCTGAGGTTTCTTTCTCTTTCAGTTTCTTAGTGACAATAGGCGACGGCATTCTGCCTAAATAGTAAACACAGGTGATAAATAAGAGAATACTAAAGATTCGAGCCATAGAATTTCTCAATTCTGACACAAGATACTTATTAGATCGAATAGAATGATTTTGCCGTATCCAGAATAATACCAATCCAACCCATTTCATGAATAAAATGTGACCAATTAACCAACCAACAAAACTACTTGTTAAAAATAAAATCTTGTTGTTGCATCGAAACATATAAATGTTGACTAATCTGGCTA